AAAAAAACTTGCAAGACCAATTACATTTGTAATTCTATCGATTATTTGTCTATCAAAAAAATGAGTTAGTTCTGCCAATCCTCTTAGACCCCTAGTTATAAATTTTGCATAAAAAGCATCTATATAACCACGATTATATGACAAACGATATATTAAATATATTAGTTTATCCCTAAGAATTCTTTGAGAACCCTTTTTGACAACTAAATTTAGGAAGTTCAAATTTTGTAAAGATGAATAAACAGGCTTGTATAAAAAGGATGCGAAAAAAATTCCCCCAAAAGCTATACTGACTGGAAAAGTTGCATTTGTCAAAAATTGATACCAATCCTTGGATTCTTTTGAATTTTGATCTAACAGGTTTATCGGTGGAGTTAACAATTTGGATAATATATCCAATCCCTCCCCCTCTTGATTGAAAGTAATTCCTATAACCCCACTAAACAAGGTAAATAAGGCCAATATAAGTATAGGAACTAGCATAGTATTGTTCGATTCATGAGGATAAGGATTTAAAGTATTATTAAAATGAATAGTACGAAAGGCCCTCGTTATCTTTCTTACATTAAGATCAAGTCGATCCGTCTTCTTGCAAAAACAAAAAAACGAAACCCTTTTATTATTATTTATTTTTAATAAAGATAATAAATAATTTTTTTTTTTGTTTTTTATCGGACTTGGCCCCTCTTTACCCCATAAAGATATTGAATATAAGGAGCTACCTTTTTTTCCACTGTAATCTTGAAAATGAGGATTCAAATGACCTTCAAAAGTAAGTAAATAGATCCGAAACATATAAAATGCGGTTAATCCAGCCGCGGAACAAGCGATTATTGAAAAAATCGGTGAATATAACCAACTATCATTAAGTATTTCATCTTTAGACCAAAAACATGCAAAGGGAGGAATACCACAAAGAGAAAGTGTACCTAGTAAAAAAGAAATTTTTGTAATTGGAACATGTTTTGTTAAACCGCCCATAAGAACCATATTCTGACTTTTATCGGGAGAATATCCAACAATAGCCTCCATTGAATGAATAATTGATCCAGATCCTAAAAACAACAAAGCTTTTGAATAGGCGTGAGTAATCAAATGAAATAAAGCGGCTCGAGAAGAGCCCAGACCTAAAGCTAAGATGATATAGCCCAATTGAGACATTGTAGAATAAGCTAAACTTCTCTTAATATCTTTTTGAGCAAGAGCTAAGGTAGCTCCTAATAGTACTGTTAATATACCTATTAAGGCTATTAAATTCATAACGTAAGGTATGACTAAGAAAAGAGGAAGAAGACGAGCTACAAGAAAAATGCCTGCTGCTACCATAGTAGCAGCATGTATGAGAGCCGAAATAGGAGTAGGCCCCTCCATGGCATCTGGTAACCACACATGAAGGGGAAACTGCGCGGATTTAGCAACTGCACCGGAAAATAATAGCAAGGAACACAAAGTAACAAATAAAAAATCAATCTCATTTTTATAAATTAAGTTATTGAATATTTCGAACAAATCCCGAAATTCGAAACTACCCGTTATCCAATAAAAACCTAAAATTCCTAATAATAAACCAAAATCCCCGACACGGTTAGTTATAAACGCCTTTTGACACGCAGTACCCACAAGAGGTCGCGTAAACCAAAAACCTATTAATAGATAAGAACACATCCCAACCAATTCCCAAAAAATATAAATTTGTATTAAATTACAACTCGAGACTAAACCCAACATTGAAGTATTGAAAAAACTCATAGAAGCAAAAAATCTCAAATATCCTTGATCATGAGACATATAATTGTCGCTATAAATAAGCACCATGATTCCAACAGTAGTGATCAATATTAACATAATAGAAGTCAGCGGGTCGATCAAATAGCCGAACTCTAAAGAAAAATCATTATTGATAGTCCAAGACCACACTGATTTATAGATAGAACTGCTATAGATTTGCTGAAGAAGAAGATTTAGTGAAAAAAGCATGACTATACTTAACAAAACAACACTAGAAAAAGACAACATACGGCGAATTTTTTTTGTTACTGTCGGAAAAAGTAGAAGCCCCCCCATTATTACCATAGGAACTGGAAGTGTAATAAAAGGGATGATCCCGGAATATTGATATATATGTTCCATAAATTTTTTTTTAATCAATTGTCTTTGACTCCCTCGTTCTTGTCCCTTTTGAAAAGAGCCGGTCAATAAAAAAAAAGCAAAATATGCAAAACTTAACTAAAATTTGATATTCTTAATTATTATTATTCTAAATCTGAATCTTTTGAAAGAACTTCACATATTCACACATATTCAAATCAATAAGTTCGACTTGATCAAATAATATGATATACCCAAGTTATTAGTAAAAAGTCAAAAAATACTGACTTTTTTTTTTTTTTTTTATATTAATTTACTATTAACTAATAGTTAATAGTAAGAAAAAGTCAGAAAAATTGTTATGAAGATCTAAAATGAAGATCTAAAAAATGAAAAGTTTTTTTTAGGAATTACGAGAATTTCTATCTATAGAGAAAGGATAAAAAGTTATAGCAAAAACATGATTTTGATATGAATCGTAAAAAACTGTGCATACCTTGACCCAATTAAATCAGAATTTCTTTGTAGTTCGTTTATCTCGAAGTTTATCTCGAATCAGAATCGTTAAACAATCCATTTTTGAACGGATTTATTGTATTCCATTAGAATAAAAGACATTTATATTTGTAGTAAATTCGACGGTATTGAATACTTTCTATGGAATTCAAAAAAAAATAACGAAAATGTCTTTTCGAAAATCATGTATCCTTTAATAGATTAACTAATGCCGTCTCATTTTATTTTATTTTATTTTAATTTAAAAATTGAAAGTTGGGTATACTTCCTTTTCAAGCTTAACCTTGCTCGACAAAATTTTGTATTAGGTACGCATGGCTTAGGCTTTTGAATGTCTCGATATATTTTATTCGATCTATATTACATGTATAAAGGTAGCATGACGAAAATAGACAGAAATAGAAATGAAAATGAATAGGTTTTTTAGAAAAATAGTAGAATCTAAGGAAAAAAAGGATACTGAATAGTAAAGATAAAGAACAATTTTTTTTTAACCAAAAAATGTCTTTCACATCCAATCCTAGCAATGAGTAACCTCCAAATTTGTGAATGGCAGTTCCAAAAAAGCGCACTTCTATATCAAAAAAGCGTATTCGTAAAAATAGTTGGAAAAGAAAGGGATATTGGGCAGCGTTGAAAGCCTTTTCATTAGCGAAATCCCTTGCTACGGGGAATTCAAAAAGTTTTTTTGTGCGACAAATAAAAATAAAAAGTCAAAGGGTGAAATAATATAACTTGTCCTGAATAGAAAAAATTCTCGTTTTTTTCTTTTTTTTCTAATTTTTAATCTAAAATGGAACAAAGGTTTTTCATTCACTAATGTTTTGAATTGATCAATATTAAATTGAACTAATTTTTCTTTTAGGACATGTCGAATGCAAAGTCTGTTATCTACTGAATCCTCAAATTATACTTTTTGTTTAACAAAAGACAAAATACAAGACACAAGGTTTCAACTTTCTTTTTAGTCTCTTTGATCATTTTCGCGGGATGGGGATTATTATTTTCCCCATCGACCTTTATCACCACCTATAACAATAAAAAAAAAAAATAAGGATTATGATTAGAACGTCCAAATCCCTATTAAAATAATAAAATAAAAGGGTTTTCGATTAATCAATTTTCATCTTTCCTAACCTAAAAAAGATTGCATTGAATTGACTCTTTAAATCTCGACGATTGAATAATAATTGGTTATTATGATTTCTAGCAAGCCGCTATGGTGAAATCGGTAGACACGCTGCTCTTAGGAAGCAGTGCTAGAGCATCTCGGTTCGAGTCCGAGTAGCGGCATGGCACTTTCCACCTATCAAAAGTTCCTATAATAAATTCAATTACTTATTTGAATTGATTCTATAGAATCATGGGGACCTTTTCTTTTATGATATTTTCTACTTTAGAGCATATATTAACTCATATATCCGTTTCGGTTGTTTCCATTGTAATTACAATTCATTTGATAACTATCTTACTCGATGAAATCGTCGGACTATATGAGTCGTCAGAAAAGGGAACGATAGCCACTTTTTTCTGTATAACTGGATTATTAGTTACTCGTTGTATTTATTTGGGACATTTACCATTAAGTAATTTATATGAATCATTAGTCTTTCTTTCATGGAGTTTATTCATTATTCATATAATTCCGTATTTTAAAAAACATCAAAAAAATTTAAGCCTAATAACCGCGCCAAGTGCACTTTTTACCCAAGGCTTTGCTACTTCCGGTTTTTTAACTGAAATGCATCGGTCTGCACTATTAGTACCGGCTCTACAATCCCAGTGGTTAGTAATGCACGTAAGTATGATGGTATTGGCCTATGCGGCCCTTTTATGTGGATCATTATTATCAGTGGCTCTTCTAGTCATTACATTTCGAAAAATCATAAGGATTCTTTTTCTTTTTAAAAGCAATAATTTTGTAAATAAATCTTTTTTCTTTGATGAGATTCAATACATGAACGGAAGTGGCAGTGTTTTACGAAACACTTCTTTTCTTTCTTCTAAAAATTATTACAGGTCTCAGTTGATTCACCAATTAGATTGTTGGAGTTATCATATTATTAGTATAGGATTTATCCTTTTAACTATGGGTATTCTTTCGGGAGCAGTCTGGGCTAATGAGGCATGGGGATCATATTGGAGTTGGGACCCAAAGGAAACTTGGGCATTTATTACTTGGGCAATATTCGCAATTTATTTACATACTAGAACACATAAAAAATGGGAAGGTGTAAATTCCGCAATTGTGGCTTTTATAGGCTTTCTTCTAATTTGGATATGTTATTTAGGAGTTAATCTATTAGGAATAGGGCTGCACAGTTATGGTTCATTTACATTAATATCTAATTGAATTTAAGACAAAAAAAGAGGGTCTTGACAAAAACAACCATAGGACAACGTATAAGTCTATATAAGAAACTTTGTGTAAATGCCATCCATCGAGAACCATTTGAATCAAGTAATAAGTGATTCAAATGGTTCTGTCAAAGGGCACACTATCCAGTTACAATTTTTTTTAAAACTTCAAAAAAGACAAAAAGCCTTTATTTCGATTTTTTTTTGAATTATCTAATTATTAATTTTTTGTAGAATTCAAAATTAATAATTATACAAAATAGCCTCGACCTTGTCACCTGATAATGAGAAAACGAAGTCCGGATAAATGCCAATACCTATTACAGGTAGAAGGATAGAGATTGAAATAAACAACTCTCGCGGTCCAAAATCCAAAAAAGAAGAGTTTGAGGCATTAAATAGCTTGTATCCATAGAACATCTGGTGTAACATAGACAATAAATAAACAGGAGTTAATATCGTTCCAATTGCCATGACAAAAGTAATTAGTATTTTTGCCAGTAAAAGAAATTTTTGGCTAGTAATTATTCCAAAAAATATTATCAATTCTGCAAAAAAACCGCTCATGCCCGGTAATGCAAGAGAAGCCATTGATGAGATACTGAACATCGTGAATATTTTTGGAACCGAGATAGCCATTCCTCCCATTTTATCGAGATAAAGAAGACGTATTCTATCATAACTCGTTCCTGCCACGAAAAAAAGTGCAGCACCGATAAATCCATGAGATATTATTTGTAAAAGAGCTCCGTTAAGTCCCGTATCGCTTAGAGAGCAAATTCCTATAATTATAAAACCCATATGAGATACCGAGGAATAGGCTATTCTTTTTTTTAAATTACGTTGACTAGGAGATGTTGAAGCTGCATAAATTATTTGAATTGTGCCTATTATTATCAACCAGGGAGAAACTAGAGAGTGAGCATGGGGTAATAATTCCATATTGATCCGAACCAGCCCATATGCTCCCATTTTTAATAAGATTCCGGCTAGAAGCATACAAGTGCTGTAATGTGCCTCTCCGTGAGTATCTGGTAACCATGTATGTAAGGGTATAATCGGTAATTTGACAGCAAAAGCAATAAGAAATCCAATATAGAATATTATTTCCAGCGCTAAAGGATAGGGTTGATTGGCTGATGTTTCAAAATTTAATGTTGGCTCGTTGGAACCATATAAACAGATACCTAGAATTCCTATTAATAAAAAAAGAGAACCCCCTGCGGTGTATAAAATAAACTTTGTAGCTGAATACAAACGTTGCTTTCCCCCCCACATAAATATAAGTAGATAAACGGGAATTAATTCTAACTCCCACATGATGAAAAAAAGTAAAAGATCTCGAGAAGAAAATAATCCTATTTGACCACTATACATGGCTAACATCAAGAAATGGAATAGTCTGGAATCTCGAGTAACTGGCCAAGCCGCTAAAGTAGCTAAAGTAGTGATAAATCCTGTCAGTAAAATGGGTCCTATAGAAAGTCCATCTATTCCCAATCTCCAGTAAAAACCAAAAAAATCGACCCACTTATAATTCTCCGCCAATTGAATTAATAAATCGTCCGATTGGAAACGATAGCAGAATACGTAGGTCATTAAAAGAAGTTCTAATACGCATATACATATAGCATACCACCTAATTACTTTATTTCCTCCCTGAGGCTGAGGCAGAAAGAAAATTAAGGAACCTGCGGATATAGGAAAGACTACAAAGATTGTTAACCAAGGAAAAAAATTCGTGATAAAGACAAGATAGACTTGGACCAGAAAAACCCGTGCTCATGCTCAAAACAGAATAGGTTTCTATTTTTTTGTTTCGAGTACGGGTTTTGTCGATAAAAAACAATGTATTCAAACCATGTTGTTGGAAATGGGTCAATAAGCTAGACCCATGCTTCGAGTTGTTTCATGCCACAAATAAACTCGAACACTCAAAAAATCCGTTGGACAGGCCGATTCACATCTCTTACAGCCGACGCAGTCCTCTGTTCTTGGAGCAGAAGCAATTTGCTTAGCTTTACAGCCGTCCCAAGGTATCATTTCTAATACATCTGTGGGGCAGGCTCGGACGCATTGGGTACACCCTATACATGTATCATAAATCTTTACTGAATGCGACATTGGGTCTATAAATTTTTGAACGTCATAAATTTTGATCTAGTAATTTTATAAATGAATCATATCTTTATATACTAGATGAATCAATAATTGACAAGAATTTTTGGAATCAATTCTGGATCGAGGCATGTGCATGAAAAAGGGCAAAGAGACTTTCATTTCTTACGTTTTGACAAAGATAATTATATAGCATACATGCTATATAATTATCTTTTTGGTGAATATTATAATTTATATGATTAATACTACTTATTCAACAAATTAGATTGATTGATACGCGTTGATTTTCTGTTACGATAAATTGAGCAAACAATAGCCGGTCCAATAGCTGCTTCAGCCGCTGCAATAGCTATAACAAATATTGAGCAAATAGTTCCTTTTAATTGGCGACTATCAAAAAAATCAGAAAATGTGACGAAATTTATATTAATTGCATTCATTAGAAGTTCAAGACACATAAGGGCTCTAACCATATTTTTGCTCGTGATCAATCCATAAATACCTATACAAAATAAATAGGCACTCAAAACAAGTATATGTTCTAGCATCATTGACCAACTCCTTCGCAATTTCGATTTATTTCAATATGAACAAAAATTTAACAGAGTCGATTGACTCGAATATAACAAGTAACAAAAAAAAAAAAAAAAAGAATATATTGGTAATAGATCGAATAAAAGAAGTTCTATTTTGAATATATTTCTATTTATCCACGAATAATCTTCAAATAGAATTAAAAAATAGAATTAAAGGAAACTAACTGTGATAAGACAAAACAAAGTTTCATTTTGATTACTGCGGCTAGGTCTAAGGCTTTACTATTGTTACTGTTACTGACGAGCCGCGGCAATCGCGCCTATTAACGCAACTAAAAGAATTATTGAAATGAGTTCAAATGGAAGAAAAAAATCTGTTGATAAACGAATTCCAATTTGTTGACTATTAGTTATCAAATCTTTCTCTATAATCTGGTTTGATCTTGTAGTCCAAATAATCCCATACCATGACGTATCTGGAATAGTAGTAATTAGTAAAAGAAAAATACTTGTACAAACCAGTGAAGTAACCCCGCCTCCAGCGTTCCAAAGAGAAAAAGCGTTGTTATATTCTGAACCATTCATGAACATCACAGCAAATACGATTAAAACATTTATGGCTCCTACGTAAATAAGGAGTTGTGCGGCAGCTACAAAATAGGAATTTGATAAAATATAGAATAAGGCTATACAAATAAGAACCAATCCCAACGAAAAGGCGGAATAAATTGGGTTGGTAAGCAATACCACCCCTAAACCTAATAATATAAGGCCCAATCCCAGAAATACTAAAAGAAAATCATGTATTGATCCAGGTAAATCCATTTTACGTATAAAGAAGAGAGAAATATATCGAATTTTTTCATGACCTTATTGATGACCCGACCAGGAACAAAAACTTTTTGATACGTTCCTATAATTGAATGAAATCCTAAATGGTGTGAATTGAGGTATAGCTATTAGAATAATCTCACTCTTTATCCCAAAGGAGAGTTCGACACTCTAAAAACTAAAAAATATTTCTATTTCAAACTATTTTCGAAATAATTCCGTATCTATTAAGATATTTTCAGATATTTTCAATCAAAATTTAGAGATTTTGACTCAAAATTAAGTCGCAATTATTACAATCAATCCAATCAACAGTTAAAGATTTGTAGTCATTTTATTGACCAAAAAAAAGGAACGAAACCTCATCTCTTTCGATCAAAACCGAATTTTAGTAATTATTCTTTATCTTTAATCAAGGGTTTACTCCTTTTTAGTTGAGGCAAAGTCGAAATCGTTCGAATTGTATAATCGTCAATTACTGATATTGGTAAACGACCCAAAGCAATTTGATTATAATTCAATTCGTGACGATCATAAGTAGAAAGCTCATATTCTTCAGTCATTGATAAACAATTTGTTGGACAATACTCAACGCAGTTACCACAAAATATACAGATTCCAAAATCAATACTATAATTAAGCAATCGTTTCTTTCGAATATTCGTTTCGAATTGCCAATCAACAACGGGTAAATCTATAGGACATACACGAACACATACCTCACAAGCAATACATTTATCAAATTCAAAATGGATTCGACCACGGAAACGCTCCGATGTAATTAATTTTTCATAAGGGTATTGAATAGTTACGGGTAAACGATTTGCGTGGGATAAGGTAATCATAAAACTTTGACCAATGTACCTTACAGCCCTTATTGTTTGTTGACCATAATTTCTGAACCCAGTCACCATAGGGAGCATATCCTAATTATCTAGGAACAATTTGATGTTTGTTTCTTTCTCTTGTTTGAGCCATATAGACTTATAGTATTCCATTACAATGAAAGGAGTTGTGAAGAGGTTGTTAATAATAGATTGCCGAGAGAAATAGGTAAAAGAAATTTCCAGCCAAGATTTAATAGTTGATCCATTCTTAGTCTAGGTAAAGTCCATCTTGTTGTGATAGAAATGAACAAGAACAAATAAGTTTTAGCCAATATAATAAAGATACCCGTTGTTGTTCCAAAAACCCCACTCACTTTATTTAGTTCAAAAAGCTTAGGAACAAAAAAGTGCGGAATAGAAATATTCCAACCGCCCAAGTAAAGAACTGTTACAAATAATGACGAAACTAATAGGTTTAGATAGGAAGCAACATAAAATAAACCAAATTTGATACCCGAATATTCGGTTTGATAACCGGCTACTAATTCTTCTTCCGCTTCTGGTAAATCAAAGGGCAATCTCTCGCATTCTGCTAGAGAAGAAATTAGAAAAACAATAAACCCTATAGGTTGCCGCCACAAATTCCACCCCCAAAGACCATATTTTGACTGTGCCTCAACTATATCAACTGTACTTAAACTATTAGATAATTATAGTCGATGAGAACATAACTGTGCCCACCGCTATTCCAGAACCATACATGAGATTTTCACCTCATATGGCTCCTCGAGGGTCATAAATAAATCTAAGGACAAAGTCATATTTTATTTATTTTGATACGTTTGTCGGATAGGTTAGTTTGTAGAATAGGTAGGATCACAATGTCCTCTAATTAGACCAATGGAATTCTGTCTGTTATTGTTATAACAATAAATAAAGATAAAGTACTTCTGAATTGATCTCATCCTTTAAGAATTTCAGCTTTTCCTTCTTGAGTAATAACTTTCGTATTTCAATCAAATACTCCTTGTGGGTGTGTAGACATATTAATAGATCTTTCAACCCAACCTTGTTTTCGACTCCGAAAAAGAATTCTACATACCATTAATTTATAAAATATGGTATAAATTTTATCTCTATGATAAAGAAAGAATAAAAAGGATCGTTTTTTATTCTTTTTTATTCTATTGTGATTTTCTTTTTTCTATTGTTAGAGTTTTTTTTTGTTCCTATTCTTCTTTCTTTTCTGAGAAAAAATGGACTTAAAAAAGTAAAGGGTTGTTTCGTTTCTGATAGTGATTTTTATAATCGGTGGATAGGAGCATACTCTGGATCGGAATTGTGGGGAGTACTACTTGATGATTTCTACGAATTTAAAGCCCCAATTATTATTCTTTTTATATTATTTTTTTAGGCAAAAATGTCCTTTGGGATAATTTACATAATCTCGATTACTAATCCGTTGCCTATCTTGGTGTTTCTAACCAATCCACTCATTTTTGCTCAATCCCCCGTTATCGTTATGGTAATACATGCCAACGATAGTAAAACGTCAATACGGTTGAGCATTGGAACCCCGCTTCAAGCCAGGATGACTAATCAACCAATCTTGGGGTAAAAAATCTATTCTTCTTTTTTTTTTTTTTCGCTTTCCTCTTACTCTTGTACCTAGGAAATGAGACTGATTCTTTTTACTGCGAATTTAGAAGCTGTTTTCTTTCACTCATATAACTATCCGATTTAGATCATCCACTTTAATTTTAATGATAAATATATAAATATAAAAAAATATATCCATTTAATTCATTTCGCTTAGTCTTTCATAGTTTCTTAGAAATAAGGGCGTAGAGAAAAGTTTATGTTTCAATGACTCGCACGTAGAGATATTGATAACACACATAGAGTTAATGGTATTTCATAACTAATTGATTGAGCAGCGGCTCGTAGACCACCTAAAAAAGAATATTTATTATTTGATCCATATCCTGACATAAGAAGTCCGATGGGAGCAATACTTGAAATGGCAATCCATAAAAAAACACCAATCTTTAGATCAGCTAAAACTAGGTGATAGCCAAAAGGAATTACTGAATAGCTTAGTAGAATTGATATGACTGCTATGGATGGGCCAACGCTGAATAAACGAGTATCTCCCCGAGATGGAAGAAGATTCTCTTTAAAAAGTAGTTTTATCCCGTCTGCTAGAGCTTGAAGAACTCCTAAAGGACCAGCATATTCGGGCCCAATACGTTGTTGTACTCCTGCGGCTATTTCTCTTTCTAACCACACAATTACTAGTACCCCTATTGTTATTCCCAATACAAGAGTTAAAATAGGAACAAGCATCCATATAATGTTATATATCTCTTTTAAAGATTCTAATCCGGAAAAAGAATGAATATTTTGTATTTCTGGTGTATCAAGTATCATTTCAACGATCAACTTCCCCCATAATGATATCGATGCTACCTAGTATCGTCATAATATCAGCCAATTTCATTCTTTTAACTAACTGAGGAAGAATTTGCAAATTAATAAACCCCGGTGGACGAATTTTCCATCTCCAAGGAAAACCACTCTGGTCCCCTATCAGAAAAATTCCCAATTCTCCCTTTGGTGCTTCGACTCTCACATAAAGTTCTTGTTTCGGCAATTCAAAAGTAGGAGAGGTTTTTTTACTAATGAATCGATATTCAAAATCATTCCAGTTTTGATCCCTCTCTCTATCAAAACATCGGGTTTCTAAATTCTCATAGGGCCCCCCCGGAATTCTTTCCAGCGCCTGTTGAATAATTTTTATGGATTCCTTCATTTCACTGATTCGGACTAAATAACGAGCTAATGAATCGCCTTCTTTTTGCCACGGGACTTCCCAATCAAATTCGTTGTAACATTCATAATGATCAACTTTGCGAAGATCCCACTGTATTCCAGAAGCTCGTAACATTGGTCCTGATAAACCCCAATTTATTGCTTCCTCTGCACTAATAATACCTACGCCTTCAACTCGTTCTAAAAAAATAGGATTTCGTGTAATAAGGTTTTGATATTCAGCAACCCCTGTTAAAAAATAATCGCAGAAATCCAAGCATTTATCTATCCAGCCATGAGGTAGATCGGCCACTACTCCTCCGATACGAAAAAAATTATGCATCATTCTCATTCCAGTGGCAGCTTCGAATAGATCATATACTAATTCCCTTTCTCTGAAAATATAGAAGAAAGGGGTTTGCGCACCAATATCTGCCATAAAAGGGCCAAGCCATAACAGATGAGAAGCTATACGACTCAACTCCAACATAATTACTCTGATATGGCTAGCTCTTTTAGGTATTTGAATATTTCCCAGCCGTTCTGGTCCATTTACCGTTATTGCTTCTGTGAACATCGTAGCTAAATAATCCCAACGTGTTACATAGGGCAGATATTGTATAATTGTTCGGTTTTCCGCAATTTTTTCCATCCCTCTGTGTAAATAACCTAATATTGGTTCACAGGCAATAACATCTTCACCATCTAGAGTAACGATGAGTCGAAGAACACCATGCATTGATGGATGGTGTGGGCCCATATTGACTATCATGAGGTCTTGTCTTGGAGATGATACATTCATAGGTTTTTCCTCGATTCATTCTTCCATACCTTACTAAAAACGAAAAAAAGCTCATAAAAATGCAAGATCTAATAATAATAAATCAAATAATTCAAAAATGACTTTTCAAATTAACGTGTTTTTGGTTCCCGAATATCCAACTGACTAATTAATTGTTTATAACGTACTTCATTTTTCTTTGACAAATAAGACAGCAGCCGTTGGCGTTTTCCTATAATTTTCCGGAGGCCTCTCTGAGATAAATAGTCTTTTCTATGCAATTCCAAATGTGAAGTAATTCTTCGGATCTTATTAGTAAAACTGAATACTTGGAATTCAACGGATCCCTTTTTTTTGTTTTTTTCTTTTTCGTTTTGTGAAATAACTGAGATGAATGCATTTTTGACCATAAAATGAAATCTTCTCCCCTACTTAAATTTAACTATTTTTAATATTATTTTAATATTAAAATAATATATATATATTATTTTTGATCAGTAATAATAATGCTGATTCCTTTTTCATTTTGTATACCCAACAATCTTCATTTCTTTATGAATTTCTAATTTTATCCAATTGTTTTTATGGGCATAGGGATCCAAACAGATAATCTATTTCTACACTTAGAAAAAAAAATTGTCCCTAAGATTCGAATCATAAGATTCTGTTGATTCCTTTTTAGATGTAATTGATATGCCATTAAATTAATAAATTAATGATATGAATAGAATGAAAAACAATGCATGTGTGCATATTTTTGTTTTCATGTATCAACTAAAATATGTTATGGAATATATGAAAAACGTACCGTTAAAGGGTTTTTAATCGTGGATACATATGTATTCTTACCATATTGAAACGACTTCCATTATTGGTATCAAACCAACAACGATTCATACAAGCTAAATCTTCTAATCGATAATTGGTCCACAAAAAGAGTTTGCATTTAATTAGTTTCTTTTTTTTTTTTTTATCTCTATCTCTATAAAGATCTTTGTTTTTATTCGAAACGTTACCACAGGTTTGAGTGTTATTTCCATTGAAAAATTCTGTATTTATCTGATGAATACCTTGGCTATTCTTCGAATTTAAAGAAATTAGAATTCCGAATTCTCTACGACGTTGAGATAAAAAGGTATTTTCAGGAACAAACAAATCATCAAGATTTTGGTTTTTATTTCCAGTGTTCCTTTTCTGTTTTGCATTTCCAATGGACTTATCGAAATTTGTCTTATCACCACAGCCCTTTTCTTGGTGTCTTGTATTCATTTTGTGCTTACTATTATGACCCAATGAAATATTTATGGTTTGGTACATAAGAAACTGTCCGACATTTTTTACAGCCAGACGAACTGGTTCGATAATCAATATTCCTTTTTTCAAAAATTTTGTAAGACTCAAATTGTTCGGAATTAGTAAAATATTGATACTCATTTCTTTCCTTTGAATAGAGGATATAGCAATTTCGTTTGGATTTATCAGTCTAAGCAGGAGACAAAATACTTTTATATTATTGAGTACTCTTTGATTTACAGAAGCATTCCATCGTAATTGAAAACAGAAATAACTTTTTAGGAGGAAATCAAGCTCCGCTTCCGTAGAACTTTTGTATTTTTTTTTCTTTTTCGTGTCTGATCCCGCAAAAGATTTTTTAAGACCTTTTTCTTGGTTTATGCGAACTGATCCAAGATCCACTTGTCTTTCAGATTCTTTTTCTTCTTCATTTTGATTCTTGACTTCAATAGTTTTTTTTTCATTCGAGAATAATAATATATTAGTATCTCTTTTTTTCTTTTTATTTACCTTCTTTTTTTCAAAAACATTTTCATTCAAATCAAAAAGAAGTAATTTGATTGGTATGGCTACGGGGGTTTTCTTATATGCATTGTAAAGTATCAAAATTTCTGGGAAGAACCAAAGTTCCAAATTCAATATGGAATGACTTAATATTCTTTCATTCATTTCCATCCAATCAAAAAGGTTTTTTTTGAGGGATGAATTGATTTCTTCATCTTGATGAAACATGAGATAAAAAATACTTTTCTTATTAATTTTATCAATTATTTGAGAATTATTAGACACAGTCTTCGTATTTTTATTACTTTTGGTTCCGGTATCAATCCATAATTCAATATCCATCTTGTTTCTAATACAAAAACGGAGAATTCTCCAATCAAAATATTTTCTAGCCGGGTTTTTCTCTATATCCACAATCTCATCTTCTCCCAGATATTTATTCATAGGAACATCTCCTGGCAGATGAACAAATTTGCGGTTATATGTCTTGTAATTATACAAAAAAATCCCTTGGTTTTTTTTTTCCTTTAATAAGAATCTAAAAATATCTGAGTCCTTCGGATCTTCATCAGTAATAAATTTATATGCTAAAAGATCATATCTATAGTGTTTTTTAAAATTCTTTTTTTTATTTAGTAATGGCTCCGCTTCAAAATTCTTTTTTTTTTCGTACTGAATTAATCGGTCTTTTTCATATGAATCGCTTTTTTTAAAATATTTCTTTTCAGCTATACATCCTTGATTAACAATAGTTCGCCATTTTTGTGGTACTAATCTAGACCATCTTATCTGAGATAAATCGTATTGATAATGACCGGCTTTTAACCAGTTTTTCCATTGATTCATGGTGGAAGTAATAGGTTTTTTATGTCTTAATTGGGAATGAAATATTCCTTGTACTTCAAAATAACCCTTTATTTTATTTTTAAGAAAAATATTTGTTCCGTGATCATGATATTGAAGAGCTGATCTTAACTTATATAAGTTAAAAATTTTGGTTTGTGATAATTTGTAAAATACATATGCTTGTGACAAAGAAGATAAGCCACGAAAAAGCCCTTCTTTCTTATTACTAATATTAGTAAGTGACTTTTGTATATTCAAAATAAAGTGAATTGTATTTTGATTTACTTTATCAATATCAGCTTTTTCTTGATTTTCGTCATTATTAGAAATGTATTTGTCAATAAGATTTCTAGCTGATTCAATAAAAAGTTCTGCATTGATTCTGAGAATTTGAATGATAGATAGAAAGATATCTATGTATATTTTCTCAATATTTTTTTTTTTTAAAAAATGGAATTTACGGACTACTCGAGCATTTTTTCTTTTTAGTATCTTTTTTAATGATCCGAATCTTTTCGTACCATAAGTTATTTTGTTAGGACTCTTTTTTTTTTTTAAGATCACTTTCTGCTCTTTTTTTTTTTTTATTTGATTTATGATTGTCCTTTTTTTATTAGTCAAATCTTGCATTCTTGCTTCGGCCAGTGAAGAATTTGTCCAATCCATAGGTATAATTTGAATCGCGGATTCATGAATTGTCTTTTTATTAGTTTTTTTATTAGTTATAAAATCTTTTTTAGTTTCATTCAATTCATCTAATCCACTAAATACTAATAGAATAGTGATTAGTTCTTTTATTTTATTTTTAAAAAAAATAAAATAAAATGGACTTTTTTTGATAACTCTTTTTTTCCTTTCTTTTGATTTTGTGAAATTTAAAGAAAACTTTGTTCTTTTTTTTAAAATCCTTATAAATAGAAAACTCTTTTTTGTAAACTTTCTAACCCTTTCTTCGAGTTTTTTACAAATGGGTTTAAAATCAAGAAGAGAGGTTCTTCTTTTGGTAGAACCAAAAGGAAATTCAGCTTCCATCCCAAAAACTGTTAAAAAGCAAAAATTCTTTTTTTTCCTTTTCTTCTCTTTCATTGGGCCCTTTTGAGGGCATTGTAGCTTAACTCTGTGCCAAGGTTTCAGGCGAAAAGGGAATAGGATTTTTATCTGAATACCCTCTGTTAACCAGTTTTTCGGAAATTCTTTTTCGGATAATTGAACTCCATTATAGGTGCATTTAACATGCATTTCTTTATTCCAATCTTTTAAATCCTCAGACCATTCTGGAAATTGAAATAATAGTGTACGGATGGTATTTTTAGCTATTATCAATAAAGGTAAGAAAATATATTTTCTAAGAATGGATTGGATTACTAGCAACGAGCCTCTTATTATGTGAGCAAATAGAATGTTATCCCAGGCTTCTGCTATTTCTACCCGTGCTTTTTCCTCCCTTTTGTCCTTCTCTTTTTTATCACTTTTTTGTATCCTGTCTTCAGTATAATCTGAAATCACAAATTCTCTGTTTTTACATATCAAATTGATAAACATTATTTTCATCATCTGCGAGATATCAAAAGAAAACAAAAGGTGTTTCTCTAGTCGGTCCAAAAAAAGGGGGGAATGTATATTTGGTTGCAAGAGTTCCCAAGTAATTGTTTTACGTCTTTGAGGACGCATGGAGCCCTTTATTATGTCACGACGAAAGTCTGGTTGTTGTGAATAACGTATTAAAGCTATTTCTCTTTCTACTGGCTTAGCATTAGGATTATTGTCTCCATGATTAGTATCAGGATTCGTAGTATTTTTCGTATTATTGTATGTATCCCTGTTCTCTGTAAAAATTATTACACGTTTGGATTTTCTTGAACGAATTTCATAATCCTTTACCGAAATTTCTTCATGTTCTCTTTCTTGTTGTTCCAACTCGTTGATTAATTTGTATGACCAGCGAGGAACTTTTTTACTTATTTCATTTATTCCAATTTTTCTTCGAT